CAATCAACGGGATTAAGTCTCTTACGACTGGGTTAGGGTAAAATAAAAAATAGGAACAATGACTTAATCTGGACCTCTTAGTCTTTGTACCTAGACTAGCTCGTCTAGCATCCCATAAAAGAGGATCCTTTTTTGATTTATGATTCATATTCATCATCCCCATAGAATTCGGGGAGTAGATAGGACTTAAACAGCAATGGAAGGTATAAATTTGAATATCTATGTCTATTCGAATCTCATTAACAATCAATTCCATATGTAACAGATGTATTTTCTTTGAACCTCATTTTTAGGCATTTTGTCTTTGGCTCTAATGAGAATAATTAGAAATCTATGTAACAATTGAAGCAGGGGGTGATTCAGACACTCTATTCACTTTACTTTATGGAAAGATTACAGAAAAATTACTGAACCGCACGTATAAAATGAAGAAATGCTTATATGTATGTATGTATTGTTATCATTCTATTTCAGTGACAACGGTGTTTCGATTAAAGATTTGTGATCCAAATATTTAACATAGAATATCCATAATTTAATTACTTCCAGTGACAATTGTTCAGTTTCTCTGATAGATACAGAAATCCCCTATTCTTTCAATTCTGATTTTATCAATTAGATGAAAGAATAATGACCTAAATCTTCCCTTCCATATAAGTATTTTTTATCCACTCCACAGAAAGAAATTGGATTTGCTTTTCGATCTATCTATATGCTTTAAATCATTGATGATGGTTCAATTCGAAAAGAAACATGGATTTCTCTCTCTTATGATGATCAAAATCAAATGCGGTACTTACTGTAAAACATTATTCAACTAATGATGTCGAAGTAGGAAATTTTTTCAATTCAATATTTTTAATGATTTCTTATGAGTCCTTGGTACTTTAAGACGTGTGAGATTGGTGAATCTATCCTATTGAGTCACTCAAAGATGCAGATTCAAAAAGAACTTATTTATTCGTGTTATTTATATTTGTGTTATTTATAAATAACACAAATATAAATGTTGCATTCATACGGATACGGGATTAAGTTGAATTCTTGCTGAGACTTCTTCAGAAAAATATCTACCTATCCAGATAGAAGGAAAAAAGTATGGATTACTATGTACCGACTGAACCAATGACTACTCATGATTCCATAATTGAATCAATTACATACCGGTTCCAAACTAGAGGAATGTTATGGTAAAACTTCGTTTGAAACGATGTGGTAGAAAGCAACGTGCGACTTGAAAGACATGATCGGCTGTGGATTCTTACATCCACCATTTTAGATTATATAGGAATGAAAGTGCTCTTGGCTCGACATCCTTTGTTCTGTTCCACTAGAACCCCCATTTGGGGTGTAATGTAAATAGTACATAATATGATGGAGCTCGAGTAGAAAGGGTTGATTCATTTCTCAGGGGCAAGGATCTAGGGTTAGTGCCAATCAATAAGTTGGAATAACTTCGTAAGTATATCTTCGATATAGAAATCGAAAGGATCCAATTCGAGCAAGTTTCAAATCCAAAAGTAAATTTTGTTGGAATTGGTAAAACTCTTTTGATCAAAAGTGTAGCACGCGTGAATCAACTGTTCTATGATTCTTTGATAGAAAGAAATCACAAAAAAAGGTATGTTGCTGCCATTTTGAAACGATTAAGGATCACCGAAGTAATGTCTAAACCCAATGATTCAAAGTAAAGATAAAGGATCCTGGAACAAGGAAATACCGTTTTCAATTGTCTCAACAACTAGATCAGAATGAAGAATCAAAATGGATTCTAAACGAGACAAAAAAGGGGGGTTAGAGACCACTCAATAAATGGAATGCCTAAGGGTTTTCTTTGAGCTATTTGGGAGTTATCCAACTTGAGTTATGAGTACAAATGATTTTTTCTTTTTCGAGAAAGAAGAAAAAAAAAGACTTAAATCATAGTCTAATTGATTTGATGATTTTATGGATCTATTTGCCATTAGAATTCTATACCTAGACATAACTGCGAATCATTTTTTCTCGAGCCGTACGAGGAGAAAACCTCTTATACGTTTCTAGGGGGGGGTATTGTTCATCTACATCTATCCCAATGAGCCGTCTATCGAATCGTTGCAATTGATGTTCGATCCCGAAGAGAAGGAAGAGATCTTCAGAAAGTGGGTTTTTATGATCCGATAAAGAATCAAACTTATTCAAATGTTCCTGCTATTCTATATTTCCTTGAAAAAGGCGCTCAACCTACAGGAACTGTTCATGATATTTCAAAGAAGGCGGAGGTTTTTACAGAACTTCGCCTTAATCAAACGAAATTCAATTAATGAAATTGAAAAAAAAAAAGAGAGAGTGTGGGGATCACTCATATATAGTATATAGCTTTGTATAACTTTTTCTCTACTATTCCCCTTTCTCTTGTTATATTCATACTTATTTATTATTTTATTGCTCCCATAGAATCTCATGTTCTATAACGACAAAAATCTATTTTTGTTGATAGAAGATGAATCGAAAAAAGATC